AAGCTCCAAGGCTTCACACCAAGTCTTCACTGACAGAATATGCATGCTTAAGTAGGGTCAGGCAGAACCGTTGTTGCCTGATGGGAACTCCCCCCATATTGCTATAAATGTCTTCATGTCGCACGACCTCTTAACATTACACCACTGAATCCCCAATCCTTTGCTTGCTGTGCAGTGACAGTACCAATATCCACTAATCGTTGTTTCCAGATACGGTTGCCGGTTGACATCTCTTCTAATTCGTCGATACGAGAAGCAAATTGTTGTGTGAAGGAATCAATATCTCGACATAAGCCAAGAGGCAGATCTTGTGCCACTCCACCTGGTCGTATGAAACTGGCATGCATCCTGGCTCCCGAGACTCTTTCATAGAATTCCAACAATTTCTCCCGCTCCTCAAAAGCCCACAGGGACGGAGTTGATGCTCCCACATCCATAGCATGAGTAGTTAAAGCAAGTGAATGATTTGAAATTCGAGTTATTTCACGGAATAACACTCGTATATATTGAGCTCGTAATGGTACCTCGCAATTCAAAAGTCTCTCTACGGCTGAAGAATGAGCGTGTTCTTGGGCCATCGTAGAAACATAGATAGGGTCGACGACGGAACGAAGAACTCACCCTAGATACAGCTTTTTCGTACACGTTCACTTGCATCACATACACAAGTGCTCTCTGAACCGTGCAATAAGGTCACCCATAACACGGCTCTCCCACTTGAGTTACCTTAGCCCCAGGCAGGCCATGCTATTCAATGATATTGGAAAAATGGCAGCGTAACGTAACAACTAGTATTGAAAGCTGGTCGCCTTTTGAGGGAGGGAAAGCCTTTCAATAGGAGCCCTACTTCCCTCTTTGCGACCTCATCACTTCAAAGCGCAAACCAATTTCTTTCTTAGTCACCGGGCGGAGCGCACCTTTGGTACTTTGCTTATAGCTTTTTTAGGTTATGCAATAGACGGGAGGCTTAGCTCTGGATCCCCCCTGCTTGCAGAAATGAATGGATCAGAAGGGGGGGCTGGCTTCTATTTCCGGGCCGGGCGGGAGGTGAAGGCCATAAGATAAGATTGCCCTCCCGGTAAGGAAGAGAGGAAAAGGGTGCTGTCATCTATCTCGACCAGTTTCCCGAGGCGTTGAAAATCCAGACCGGCTCAGAGAATCACTGGCGCTATTTAGCCCTTCGTTTCGCCATTCGAAGTACTACCTCTGCCTTCCCTTTTTGTAAAATACCCAGGCGCCCTCCTTTCCAATCACTAAGAAAAAAAAAGACCAATCAAAGCCCTATCTAAGTAAAGCTTCGTCTGTTATTTTTCCGGCCCCAGGGGAGTTTACTCAACCCATTCCCCAGTCTTCCGCACTGCTCAAGTCAGTGTGCGACTCCGTATGAGGACCTCCTTCCCTTCTGCCCACTCTCCGTTCACACGGTTCTCAAAGCAGAGGAGGAAGGGTGGGCAGCAGGTACCACGAGCCCTCTGTCCCACACATCTATCCAGAAGCAAGTGTAGTTCACCGGTTCCACCGAATGCTCCTATCTCTCGGCAAAGATCGTGTGAGTGTGCAGTTATGCTTCGGATGCTTCGCCATAGAATAGATCGACCCAGTTCCCGTTCTTTTCCGGTGCACTCGCTTTATATCTCCGACACACAAGGAAGGACGCGGTGGGAAGGAAGCAGCCCTAGCCTCTGTCCGGCCGATCATTCCGCTGGCATCTTGCATTCACGCCTCCTTTTGACTGCCGCTCGGGGATGGAGTTGTAGATACGTGAGTCTTAGCGGATCGTTGGCTCCACCTGTTATCTCCTTCTACGACATGCTGTTGTCGTCGCCATCTTCCATATGTAACTTAGTCATCTCTGCCTCGCTGCGGGTCAGCACCTCCGAAAGAAACGGAGGACTTCATTCAGTAACTCCGCGATCGCCCTCTAAACGATCAGAATAAGGTAAAGCTTGAAGATAAGTTTTGTACTCTATTAATTTCTCAGTCCCTCTAGTCGGGTGGGCGCCGGCCGGTCTTTCGACCAGATCCCCCTAAAAACCGTACGTGCGGGTCTCCCCGCATGCGGCTCACGCCATTCGAGGTGGCCCAGCCCAGCATTCATTCGCAAATCCTGTAGTGAAATTGAGACTGCTCGACCTCGGAAGCTAATTCGCGTGTAGGCAGCGCTGTCTGTCGTACCGTTGACTCTATCTATTCATTGAATTCACTTTCATTCATTTTTTTTTTATAGGCTCGCTCCCTCTTTTTCCAAGAATTAATGCACTTCCCCTTGACTTCAGAGGGCCTTCTCTAATAGGGGAAAAGCCTTCCATTTCCGTCAAATGACCCGGCCCCCCCTGGCTCTTCCACCGTCCAGGCTCCCTTTCCTACCTATGCTATGCTCCCCCGGCACAGGCCTACCACGCTTCGCGCCTGCGGCGTTTTCGCCGGACGGTCTTTGCCAGTAGTGCCATCCTCCCCGCTGGCTGTATGGGCGGGTTGTCCCTCGCTGCTGCGTTCTGTTAGGCTATGGATTACAGGAACAAATGTAGTTGAATGAGACAGCAGGCGGGTTACACGTTCCGCTGTGCCGAGATGTGAGGTGCAGGTGGTGATGATCACCCCGGGGTATGCGCTAGCGCCCTTGACAGGCACTCCAGGACCCGCCAACGCTCATGAAAACCCGGGTCGGTCGGTCCTCCATTCATCTGACCGGAGGTGTGGATAACGAGGCCACCTTCACAACCTTCTCCCTTCTGTCCTTATGTTGTAGTAAGGTAGGGCGGTTCGCTTGAGTTGCTCAACCGCCCCTTAGCCCGGTGCTCATGACGCGCTACGGGACCTCCACCGTGCCGGGGGACCAAGCAGGGCATAGCTAGCGGCATAGGAGCCGACTCGGCGTCAGCGGCTTCGTGCCGCACTGGAGTAATCCAATATGTGGTTCCGCACGTTCCACCACTTCTCCGTTCATTTCCAATACTGATCGTGAAACACCATGAGCAGCAGGATGTTGAGGTCCGAAATTCGAAGTGAAATTTTTGATTTGCCCGTTCCTAGTCGTCATGGGAAAAAAGGAAGAAAGAAGAAAGAGATTATTCCCTGAGAGCTTGTCCAGTACTACCAGTACCAGAAATGCATCTCCTTGCGTGCGAGAGACTTCTATGCCAGCCGTTATTCCCGGCTCTGTTATGAAAGAAAGCGGCAGACTCATCTTACAGGTGTTCCCTAATGAGGGATTTTAGGGGATTAGGGTTCTCCTTTATCTCCTCCACCCATCCGCGGAGGGTTTCAGTATCAATCTCCGCAGATATTTCCAGATCGCGAGAAAGAATGTTCTCTGCGACACTGGAATAGATTTCTTCCATTTCCGGAAAGTGAACGGAAAGCCGCCCTTTCCCCTTCTCACAAGATTCCCGAACTTGCTCAAGAATCAAAGTGTGAATGGCACTTCGAAGTGCCTCACGTTGGGGATCGGCGTGGGGAACTTCCACCGGTTCTGGACTGGAGCCAGCGGGTTCTGAATGACCTCCCTCTCACGGTTAAAAAAGTGGTTAACCATCTCGAATAAATCCATATCGTCCACCCGAAAAACGTGTCTCAACTACAGCCAACTAACTCCCCTTTTTCCCTATCGAAAAACAAACCAACCCTACTTAATTTGTTCTAGAAATGCTAACCAAGTTACACACTGGGGCCATGGGTCATGAAAGAGGTTGACCCCCATCCCCCTTCACTATATATGGCCAATGAACTCCTCGCTTTAGTCCGTTCTTTTCCTTCTTTGGGCTCGGGTCGATAGTAGCCGTGGTAGTAATGTCCCGGAGCCCGGCTACCGACCCGAGGCGCTGATCGGGAAAGTCATAAAGGGACGTTAAACGTAATTCTAGAAGGGCGTTACCACAAAAAAAAAAAATCCGAGTCTTGGTAGTTTACTTGCTTACTTTTTATAGTAAGGCAGTTGAAGTGAAAGTTGATTAGACTAGTCCCACTAAGATGGCGGGGAAACTGACTTCCGAGAGAGCTGCTTTCGCCTCGGTAATTACCTAACGAGAGAGAGCCGATGCCAAAGTCGCCCTTTACGCGAGGGAACGCCAGACAGACTGACCTCTGCTAACTACGTTTTTTTATATAATATAGACTGGAAGCTAGAGAGAGACTATACTAAGGTATAGTGCCGCTACCAGAGAAGGCTGTTTCATGCTAGGCGTCCAGACCTACTACGCCCGAGCCGCATCCCCGGCACACTTGCTATATCCACTAAGGCTTCATCCCACTTCATCCTACCAACTATACCTTATATAAAGCCGTTCTATAACAATTCAAGACAACAAGAAAGCAAAAGATTTGATCAGACCTTTTCTGATTTTTATTTCAATTTCTTTTTCCTTCCATGGAACGGAACCTTATTTGCCTTCGCCTCAGTAGCCGCTTTTGCTTATGGTAAATCTGTATCCGCTGCTGTCTCCCCAGATACTTATGGTGGGTTTCAATAGATCTCTTTTCCACCTAGGTCAAAGGGCTATGCCGCTATATATGCTACACCGAAGTATGCTCCTAGGTAAGCGACTGCCTTTGGATCCGCCTCTCGAGCACGAGGGTCGTATTCATAAAAAAAAAGGCTATCATGAAGGTTTGCCTATGGCTCTGTATCTACCTCTGTCTGCTGGTGCTTCTTTTGAGAAGCTGCAGGATCAATGGCTGAAACTACTGCTTCTTCAACGCTTCTCCTGCGACTTGTTCTCCTTTCGTCCTTGCTCCTGCACGCACCTAAAGGTACAGTATCTAAACGCTCCTTCTGCTCTTGGGAAAGGGGGCCCAAGGCTCATCCTTATGCTTTCGGTTTTCGAGTGAAAAACAGAGTTGGGGAGACCTGTCAAGCTTGAGGATAGCTCTTTTCAAAATAGATTCTTGTAATAGAAGCTAAGCTTTTATACCGAATCGGGTTTGTTGATGGAATCATAGCCGGGCCGGAACTCTTGATCTATCAATAGAGGGTGAGAACTCAATCAGGAAGGACTGCTAGTCATCACCGAGGGTATGACCAAGGAACTGCTGCTGAGAGCGATAGACTTTATTGAGTTCTCAAGAAGACATTGCCAATCACTTTAGCATTCTCTCTTTGCCTGAAATTGGAGAGTGCAGCAAGGTGCAGGAGGAAAGAGCTTGGAGGTTAGTAATCCTTCCCTCTTTCCTTATAAATGACTAACTTCCTTGTTTGGAATAGTTGAGGATTCAATGATCCTATAAAAATATAATAATAAAGTTATAAAGTTGGTTAGTAAATTGAAAGTTTTTCTATTATGCAACATTGAGACTATAGTGCAGAAAACAAGAAACATTCCCTTATGTTTAAGAACCTCTTGCCTGGTATGTACTGTCATGTCCCTAACCAGGGAAAGGACTTAGAATCGTGATAAGGATTTATTTCGAATAGCTGGTAAATTCATTCTCTTAGCCCGGCCATCTCAGATATTTGAAAGTGATCAAGGTTATCGATATGCCACAGCGGCACCGTCTATTTGTTACATAGCACTGGCTTTCTCAACCCTTTCCCACCGGGAAAGAGCCAAGCAGCTGCGATTTGAGAATAATGTAAAAAAAAAATGGATTCCGCCATTGAAGATAGAATAATTCCACTGGTATTCATTCTAACTAGATGCAACCTCTTATGGTTATGGAGAGAAAAGATTCGTTGCATTCCGCTGAGCTCAGGCCCTCAAAAAAAAGGAATTACATCCTGGTTACGAAACCAAACAGAGAAAATTCGGGATAGCCGCCCGAGGATAAGCTGAGATGGCTAAGCTAAAGTAGGGACCTAAGCACGAAGCTATTACACAATCAAAGCCTTTTTCATCTCCTGCGAACAGACGCACCTTTGATACACGCCACTAGCTGTTTAACCACTTTACCGAGAACAGTCAAATCACACAATTCATTGGCTTCTCCTCTAAGGAAGTACAAAAACCCTACATGCTCTTTCCCATATCACCTATACGAATCCGAAGCTAACCCCTGCACCTGATTCATCCCCTTGAATAACGGGTTTGCCTGCTCCGTCCTTCTTTGACGAAATGGATGCTTTCGGGTCAGGAGGGAAACTCACTAAAGCAAAGGCAAAGGCTTCCCCATTGTTAGAACTCCTTGGACCATGTTCAGGCTTATCGGATTAGGCAGCTGGAAAGGCTGAGACGATAGGCTTTGATTCATCAGTTTTAGACCTTAGACGAGAGGGCTATGGGCCAGTTTCCCTCATAAAGAAATGCACCACTTCCACAGACTGGACTACCAGATGGAAGATCATAGGATAGGATATTTCACCTTCTCCGACATAGACCATTTCGAATGATAGCGGAATGACTCAAGGCTAAGGCATTGGGCCAAGCAGCAAGAATCAGAACATAGGGCTATGGTGCTACACCCGGAAGAAAGCTCGATCTGATACCCTTACTTTCGACTTGTCCTACTTGTTGGCTACGTTCAGCAGCTACAGAGCTGTCTTTCGAGTTCGGATTAGTTGATGGCTTGGTTTGAGCTTGGTGCACGGTTTCATGAGGTATTCAGGGGCGTGCTTATTTCAGAGACTGAGTTATCAGCAAAACGTCGGGATGCTAGGAAACTTCCAGTATATCCTTCTTAGTCTTTGGTTACCCATGTGAACCTACAGGACATGTTGGCAAAGAAAACGCCAAGTGGCAAGTGGTGAGGGGTAAGCACGCTAGCCTAGAGGGGCACAGTGGTCAGTGACAGTCCCGCTACCGAGCTTTCACTTTCAAATCAATCAACCCCGTGCTTTAGATCAGCTAATTGGGAATCTGGATCTTCCCCATAAATTGGGATCGGCCACTCATCTTGAGTATCTCACTTGGTCTGGCCTGACTGATGAAAGATCTCGTTTTTATGACCATCTTTCTTAAGCCAAAAGAGGAGCGATACCCACTCGACTGAAAGGAGAGGAGCGAGAATAGGGATCGTCTTGTGGCGAAAAGGTTTCACACAAACCTATGGCATCGATTATTTCGAGACATTTGCTCCTGTGGCCAAACTAAATTCCATACGAGTCATTCTGTAAGTTGCAGCTAACAGATCTTGGCCACTGCAGCAGCTTGATCTTGACTAGCTTGGGCTTCCTGCCTCTCTTCCATGGCATTCAAGGACCCAAGCTTGGGGCATTCCCTCATGGCATGCGGCCCCTTGCATATTTATTTAGCACCCACCTCTGGGCACATATGCTTTCTTCTTCTCCTCGTAGTCCGGCCTACCATCGTTTGGCTTTCCATCACCACCCTTGGCAATGGCTTTTCCCCCCTTTCCTTGATGGATGTTTTGGATGTGATCTTGTTCAGGCCATAAGAGTTCAGAGTCTAATCGCAGAGAACTCATACCGTCCCTTGAGCCTATAGATAGAAGGTAGGCCTAGACTTTAAGGTGAATACGTCTTTCTGTGATCTTACGGTAGCGAGTTTCGGTAAGTTCAGTAAGTGAAGTGACGAGCGAAGGTGTACAAAGTCTATGACTCACACGCTTAGGCGGGTTACGGGACTTTGTGATTCTTTCGGACAAGATTGCCTAGATTGATCAGATTCTCTTCCTATCTATTCATAAGACAAGATCCATCAAGGAATCCAGCGGCAGGGTACTTTATTCCGATATCTCCCCCCGAGGGTGAGGTAGACTTCCCTATCCTTAAGGAGAAAATCAGATCTCTTGCTTTGCCCACAAGCCCTACTAAGGAGAAAGGCAAAGGAATTGGTCCTTATTCGAATAATCCTTTTAGCGCTCAAAATATTGGGATCCTAGGCACATGGCCGTAAGGTGCCGAGCTTATCTGTAAATAGTTTCTCTGACAGGACTGTGTGTGTGGCATTTCCGGTTTGTCAACATGGTTCTTAGAAAAAAGGACTTTGTTCACTAAACTAAGTTACTAGATAAACTTTGAAATGCTTACCTTATTATTAGAGAAAGGGGCAAGCCAAGCTGCTCAAGGTAGGCGCGAACCCTGTCTCCCACTTCCTCCGAATCGACTAGATTGACTCGGTCAGCATTGAAAGAGGAGAAATCATGGGTCATGGGCTTCCAATCTACTTGGTCGTTCGCTGCGACGAAAGATCCCCCTTTCTTCTTCCTTCTTTTTTAGAGACGCGATCTCCACGATCTGGCCCTTCGTGTATCTGCCCCAGACCGCTATCATTTCCCTGTCCCCAGAAGTGATAAATTCACACAGTGTCCCCCAACTCTTCGAAAACTTGACCTTTTAGTTCCCTGATACCTCGGGGAACCTCTCTTGGAGAAGTTTAACGGCCGTATACCTTGAGGCACCTTCGTTTTCATCCGTGGGGGTGGGAGAAATTGCTTTTGATCGTAGTTGTGCTGTCCAGCGCTGAGAGCTGGTTGAAAGCAAGGATCGAAACCAACGATTCGTTCCGTGGGCTAAGGAAAAGCAGGGCGGAGTGAACCAATCAAGAACTCTAGTCAGTAGCTAAATTAAGCATGCAAGCAAGGCCGTCAACGCAGCGCAAGAGCAAAGTGAACCCCTTCTTGTTATTAAGAGAGCTTGTAACCCGTTTTCAGGAAATGACCACATTCGAAGTCAACGCTTTTTGTACAGCGGAGTGGCTAACCCTTGCGAATTGGTGATGACTAAGGAGTGAATTCAGCCACACGCTTATGGAGGAATGGTAGGTGAATCACCATACATAGATAAGTAGACGAAGCCGGCTTCCCCTAATTGATAGATGTAATAGTTCCACGAATTAGTAACGGAAGAGAACACCCAGCTAAACCTTAGTTTGCTACGTCTTATATCCAAGTTCCGGATCCAGATCCACCAACCGAAAGAAGGCGGTAGACACAAAACGACTCAAAGAATTACATAGATAAGAACCAGGCCACTGGAGTAGAAATTGGAAAGAAAAGGGGTTTATTTTCTTTTTTTAAGCCAGGCACACGGTCTTTGATCCAATTCAAAATTTTCTCGCACCAGGTCATGATATATATGAACAGTCAAACCGCTTTACTTTTAGCAATGAAGAAAGACTTGTTTGTTGTAAATCGCCGGTTGGTTGATCCGGAAATGCATGGGAGAAAGACGCACAAACGAAACTGGAAACAACGAATTTATCAGGAGCAATAAAAACTACCTAGACCGACCTGTTCTTATAAAATTCCATAAACACAACGCGAAGAGACTTTTCTGAATGACTTGATCGATCGTACTAGATAGGTATCAGATAGACCATAAACCTTTCATACGCAATTCCTCGATGCCAATCTCGCACTTGACACGCAATAAAGACCTGGCTTTCTTCAAAGGACGGATAGGATCTTAGCCTACCTGGGACCGGCTCTATGAGCACCTTTGGGCGGTGGTTTCTCGATAAACTTTCTTAGTCTGAATCAGAAAGACAGTGAAGAGCAGGGATTTTTCACATCTTTTATGATATTTCATTCATAGCAAGGTTCTTTTTGTTTTCAATAAAGAAGACACTTACAATTGCAGGAATAGGTGATCAAGCGGTTGCGACCATCACCTACGAGAAATCCCACTTCAAGGATCGAAAGGAAGAAAAGCTTCTTATTTAGTGATTGCACGGGATTAATTGTTAATTATCGAAATTAGTTAAACTTACAAGATCTCCGTTGCCGCCCAGCTCTTCCTTTAATAAAGCAATTGCCCATGTTCAAGCGCCTAGAGAGGAAGAAGCAAAGCTAGTCTTCTTACCACCTACCGCTACCACAAAGATAAATCCCATTTGTATTCGCAGCTAACCACGAAGAGAGTGAACCGTCGACTTGAGCACCAACAGCTACCACTCCGACATTTGCTACTGCTACCGGGGTTGAACTTGAACGAGGAAAGTCGGGATTTTAGGCATAACTTTTTTTTCCTTCCTATAGGGAGTTGAGAAAAGACCATGCTACCATAGTCACAAGGTACGAAGCGGGGAAAGCATTTTCACAAGACCAAAGAACGGTATTTGAAGCTTCAAGCATTCGTTCCGAGTCGACAAAAGCAGAGAAGATCACAGTCGGTCCTGTTCTTCGAACCGAGTGAACAACTTCTACTAGCCCTCCAAGAGCTATATCGGTGGCACTCGGGATCTACTACTTATTTAATTACGATAGGACGACTAATCAAAATTCAGCTTCCTTCCCAGGGTTTATAGGATTGATATGTTCCGGGGGAGGGCGCCTCAGTCCCAGCCTTGTCCAGTAAGTTGGAAGCAATAGGCTCTCCGGTGATTCTGAGTGGGCGTGTGACTAAGCAACTAAAGGAAAGGGAATAGACTCACAAACTGGATTGGATAAAGCATAACCTCTTGAAGCGGATACGCCGATCGAGAGAAGGGAAGGCCCAGTGCCTGATCGATGAATTCACTTGAGAAAGGGGATTGAACCGTGTTATGATTTATTATGCCAAAGCGTATCGGCCTGATCCTAGTGGCTCGGAAGGTAATTCATACTTCATTTTTTCTGCGGAAAATAGAGAGTTGGATAACGAAACCAACAAAAGGGGGAAGTTTGTCTCGAGTCTTCTTGGTCGGCGAAGAGTAATCACAGATAGCCTCGTTTTTCTTCGTCAATCAATTATATTAGCACCTTCGGATCTGGAAGTGAGGATGTTCTAGTTACAGATGAATGGAGGGGGCTTTCCGAGTCAATAATATGGGAATCGCTTGTTATTTAGATATCCCGACTGTGCACGACACTAGGACAGAGGGTTTAACTGTAGTAAGAGTAAGCCGCAGAACCTTCTTGTACTAACCGCACTTAGAGTATTACTAACTCAAAGCAAGGCCAATCCCTTAGGGCATTAGCCAGAACCAGATAACTTAGGCTTGATGGTAATTCACCCGTACCAACCTAGTCACAAGCCACAATGGATCCCCGGTAGCCAACCCATAAAGGAGAGGAGTTAGACGGTAGGAATTAAGTTGTTTAGCTGGTAGGGCAATCTCTCGTGCAATCAGAATCATCCTTGAACCTTCTGAGAGGAGAGCTTGAGAAAGACAGTCTCGACGCGGTCCAGGTTGTGTTGTGATCGCATTAACATGGCGCTGTCTTCTGTTTGATCCTCTCGAGTCGAGCCCAAAAGATCTCATTCAGGATTGGACTGCTTCATCTTGATTTTGAAAATGGAATTTCCTCTTCTGAGGTAGCAGAAAGGCGAGAAAGACTAATCTTCGAATTCCGCTTGAAAACGAGTTCCGTCCTTGCTTTTCTAATAAGTTACTATCCCCTCGGGCAAGCATAAGATAAGATTTGTATGAAAGAGATTTCGTTTCACCGTTTGACTCTGTTGACTATGAAGCTTGATTTCACACTGACAGGTTTGAAGGAAATTTCATTCACTAACCCTTTCTTACTCCCACTACTTCATCACCTGCGACAGCAGGGACGGATACAGGTACTCGCTTACTTGATTGGCTCAAAACCTTACCGCCTGAAAATAGATATTTCGTAGCAGGATTAGAAGGGAAGGTAGTTTGGTGTTAAGGACCCACCCTCCAATTCATATTATTTATTCCCCCCAAGCCGGTTCATCTTTGCTTCCTTGCATGCCGCTTTGTTAACAACCGGCGAGACTCTCCTTCTCAAGCCAACCCCAGGTCGGGACGAGACTTTCTTTGAGCTACTGGGGAGCTACTTTCTACCCTAGATCTTCTCATTGCGTTCAAAGGAATGCTTAATCCCTCTACAACCGCCTAGAATTCGTGAAAAAATGACTTTATTCGCTTATCCAGTTTGCGTTCTACTCCAGCTTTCCTGGCTAACTACTAAGCTTTCCAGGTTCGCTACTCTAGTTGAACTCGGGTTTCCCTACAAAGTCTTTCTTAATTGGCCCTGCCCTGCCCGTACTATTACTAGATTGAGCACCAGAACCGAACTAAGGTAAGGCTCGTTCCATTATAAATTTCTCCTAAAGCTTGAAAGCAATGCGGATTAGCACAGAAAGCCTGGCAGGAAGTATTTTATTTGAAGAATTGAAAAAAACTAAAATTTCTGTAAATCAGGACTTTCTTTAAAGAAAAATGGTCTATCTATAAGGCTGGTTCAAAGCCCTATTTTAGATAGGAAAAATCCCATTTCATTCGGGTTTTCTTTTCTGAAATTCCTTATCCCCACTGAGGGAAGTAGCTAACCTAACTTCATATGGATTAGTAAGGATCAACTGGGAATAAAACTCAACGTTGCGAGCTCCAAAAGTGATCCTGGAAGGCCCACGGGTAAACAAAGATTCGAATTCGAGATTGGCAGAGAAACGGCCCGTGCGAGCACGAACCAAAGGAAGGTGCCAAGCCGAAGTGTACAAATCTCATAGGTCAATATCTGCTCAGTCTCTGTTAGCAGCTTCAGTAGGATTCAGGTCTTTTCTTTCTTTCCTGCGAGTGTTGAAGTGGGGAAGTCCGGATCAATCCGTCGAAAGAGAAGCCATCTCAGTCTAAATGGAAGTAGACCAAGTAGTTTCATAGGAAGAAATGTGAAAGTAGGGGCTGCTAAGCGCCCAGACCCAGAATTCATTGAAAATGGAGTTCTTGGTACCGGTCAAGCAGAAAGAATATGAATAGCGAGCCAGCACTATATTTATTGATTGGAAAGAAGGGACTCTCCAAAGAGAGGCCCGAGCGGAATGAAGTTGTGCTAAATGAACGAGTTGTCCTAAATGCCCCTTGTTAGCTGTCGCAGGAAGTGAAGCAAACTCGACCAAAGGACAAGTCTGTTCCTGCTTCGTTTTCTGTTCCCGATTCAATCTTCACCTTTCCTGAATGAAGAAAGAGAGTGAAAGAGAAGATATCAGTGCAATAGGTACAGAGGGGAGAGAAACTGTCTTCGTTCGGTTCGGCAGAAGAAAGCCGAGAAAACAAATAGGAAGAGCACTATGCAAGCTTATAATTAAGTAAATATATAAAAGCTATCACCACCTCGAGCAGTAAAACAAAGTCGTTATGGCTATGTTACTAACATAGACAACTATGAATGGTATTCATTGACAGGAGTGACCGCTTTCTAGTCGTAGTTGGTACCGCCCCTGTTCACTTCAGCATGCAAGGAACACCTTCGGGAAGAATCCAAGTTTTTCTCCTCTGCAAAGCTATCAATGCTTTATTCACGATCTTTAGCAGTCGATCGTTCATTCTCCCTCCCCAGTGGCTTTCGAAAGCTCGACATGAAAGAATAAAGAAAATAGGAAAAAAAAGTACGGGGATCCCATTCCTTAGTCAGGACCAGGGCTTCCTCGTGAGCCATAGTTATAGTGTAAGCATATAAATTAGCCTTATCCGAAGCGCACGCACCCATCTGACCAAGTCGAGCCCTTTCTGGTTACAGGGAAATAAAGAGAAAGAATCGAGTCACCGATAGCGCATCTCTATAGATCCCAAGGAATTCGCGTATAATAGATCCTTTTTGACTAGACTAAATTATTGATCTTGTCTTTCGACCTATCAAAAGTCGGACAGACAATTACATATATAAGAGAGATGCGCACAATCTCGCTTTGAGATGACACGCCCAAATTAAAAGACTCCCCTACCTTTCTTGGTGTAAGGGCCTTCCCTGTCTCGTTTATTGGTCTAAGGCGCAATGCCTTTCCAATCCATCCGTCAGCGAATCAATCAGTAAGCGCCTTATCCTATTCGGGCTTATAAGCCTTCTCCCCTTTTGGCCTGATTTCCTTGTCTCTCTCTCAGTCCATGGGCTAAGGTGCAATTGCCTTGAGATTCAGTGCGCTAAAACTCTTATAAGAAAAGAAAGGAACGAAGTTGCATCTACCTTTAGGACTGATTGCAGTGCTTTCCTCTGGGGTCTCAACTACTTTAGCATCCCCTACTTGAGAAAGGAGTGCTGCAAAGCTCCTTAAGGTTAAGTTAGCAACTAGGTCTCCCTTTATGTTAGAATGGTAGCTTCCTAACCCCGGCTGGGATTGATCTCTATTCCGAGCTACCTCCAGATCACCTCTGGGTTCACGCCTTCCCGGTAAGAGCACCTTAGCTAGAGCCGTTCAAAGCCATAGCCCCTGGATCTGTTGTGGGCAAGGCAATTAGATCTGTAGCGGGATCTTCCCCTCCCTTCAAGAACTGGGAACCAGGTTGTAAAGCTCATTCCCGGTCTTGCAACTTGGTCATTTTATCGATTTCCTTGTAAATTCCTAAGCATGAGAGGAAGGAACCGCTCCTCTGAGCCCCCGCTTTTGGGGGCGGGAGATGCTATGCCAGATAGGGCGCCTCAAATCTTCGAAATGAGCAATCACACGCAGAGGGATTGTGAAAGGCCTGTAGATGTGCTCCTTTTTGGGGAGAAATTCCTCAAAGCCCGGTCCGGATAAGCTAACTCTTCCTTTTGAGCTAGGGCCAACCGCTATGAGCTGAAAAGCCTTTCTGGAGGAGTTGGAATTTAATTCATTCTATGACTAGGATTCTATCTCGCAAATGAGCTTTGAAACTCCCGGTTGGGTAGTGGTCGGTCGTTAAAAGGCTTTATGGAGCCCTTGGATGAAAGGGGCGCAGCGGTGCCGTTGGGAATGAAGACTGAAAGAAAGGAGGATCGAAGGCACAAGCGTTTATCTGCACCGCACCGAGGGGTTTACCACTTTCTTGCTATAATAAGGCATGGAGCTTGCTGTCTTAGTATGGGGCAGAAAGAGGTGAGACCATTAAGCTGCTTTAGGCTACGTCGTAGAAGTGCGAAAAGCAGAGAGGGGGAAGGCGATAAATTCAATATCAATGTGCAGGATGGACGAAGTGGCTTCAGACCAACGGGAAAGGGGAAAGGGCTTTTTAACCCATATGAGTAGGACGGGAGACACTCTTTCCTCGGAGGGCTGAATTCCACAAACCTTTGGTAGCATTCGATACCTTTCTAATAATAATAAATAATTCCGGCTCCGTCTGATCTCCAATCTGAACCTTACTAATAGGAAGGGCACGAATAACGCGTTTTCTCTCACTTTCTTAACAGGCGAACGATCTGGATCTCCGTGAATCGTAACGATTTGGCTGCTCTGGATGAATCGGACCTTCTGATAGA